TTGTCTGAGTATTCAGCTAAGACCATTCCAATGCTCCTTTTCGCCATGCATAAACTGAACCAACAATTGGGATAAGCACAAAAATGAAAGCTTCCATAAAGACAGATACACCTAATACATCGAAACTCATTGCCCATGGATAAAGAAAGACCGTTTCAACATCAAAAACAACAAAAACTAGAGCAAACATGTAATAGCGGATTCGGAATTGTAACCAAGCATCCCCCATGGGTTCTATACCCGATTCATAACTAGAGAGCTTCTCTGGTCCTTCACTAATCGGAGCTAAAACTCCGGAAATTACAAATGCCAAGATAGGAATAACGCCTGATATTATTAGAAATGCCCAGAAAATATCATATTCGTGAAGCAGAAACATAAATGTACTCCTATTAAGGTGGAATAGGCTGAATTATTCGATTGGAATTTTCAATTCATCCGGAACTTCTTAGGCGAAACGAGAATTTCTTTTGATCAAATCAAACCGCATAGTTTAGAATTTGTTTGCTATAAGGCATGTCTTGTTTAAAGATTCATACAACGGAACCCCGCTTACATTTTTTTTTCATTAAAAAAAAAAAAAATGCAATTTCAGTAGTCATATGGGTAAAATGGCTAAAGATTTCTAGCATATTCCACTCAAAGTATTCTTTTCATTAAAATGTGGAGGATCCTCATTTCTTCTATTGATTCGATAGTAAACATAATCTAATCTAATGCACCAAACAATTCCATTTTCTTTCTTTTCCTTGTCCTAGATGAAAATTTTTATTTTCCTTAATAACACTTAGTAAAGTCAAACCAACGAATGATTTAGGTTTCGCTACAAAAAAGGTTTGTTTTAGAGCAAACCTACACTACATAATGAAAGATACCACAAAGTGGTAGAATCAACGGAATCATAAATGATCCACATAAAATACTTACATAAAATACTTATAATCTAATATAGAGGAAATGAAAACTAGATTAAACTAAAATAGAGAATGTCTACACAAAACAAAAATAGAATGTATTAGGGCTATACGGACTCGAACCGTAGACCTTCTCGGTAAAACAGATCAAACTGATTATTATCGAAATGATTCGAACTGTTTCAAAGACCCAACATGCATTTTTTTGCATTGGGCTCTTTCATCAACTGATGTAAATATCAGTTAGTCCACCATATTTTATCTTTACAGGAAAATAAGAGGATAATGAGATGGTTCCATGTGCTCTGATTCATTATTTGTATTTTGATACAGGAGCAATACCAAAGTGTTTCAAAGAAGGGTTACCTTGACTTAGGTCTGCTTCCGGCCTAGATCAACCTAAGTGAAATGGAATTTCTATCGCTCCGCTGCAAGAGTCAAATATGAAACTTCATACACCTTAAAGTTCATAGGACGAAAAGAGTTTCTTTTGAGGACCTTATACTCATTATGCCTAGCATTGAATGGACTGGGTATTTACCTTATCAATTATCAAATTAATGGCGGGTTCCATTTGATTGGGCACCTGAATTCGAACCCGAATCGGACCGAACCAAATATTTGTCAGGCTATTGTTCTCTTGTTCCCTCGAATCTATGGAGTAAGACATCGATTTTTCTTTCTCAATAAGAGAAATTATGTTCATTGCATAACGGGCTCCCTTGAAAAGCATTGGCGCACGTGTAAACGAGGTGCTCTACCTAACTGAGCTATAGCCCTTGTCATAGATATCTTAACATATGGATAATCTCTTGTCAAGATGGGTATTCCATGATACTACACGATAGCTCTCTGATCCGCTTTAATGGATTGGTATTGCTTAGAAATGATATTCCACCTATAATCCCCGAAGCGAGGGGTCCTTTTTTTGTGATAATAAATAACCTACTTAACTCAGTGGTTAGAGTATTGCTTTCATACGGCGGGAGTCATTGGTTCAAATCCAATAGTAGGTAAGGTAGAACTTATTAGATACCGGAGTCAATGGTATCTAATAAGTTTTTCTATCCATCTTCTTTTTTTCGTTGTATAATCAGGTTAGACTTGATTGTGTTCAACTGGTGGAAGCCAAATGTGATGTATAGTATAATAAAGAACTTCTAACGAACTTCTTTTTTATTTTTATTTTATGTATTTGTTTGTTTACTAGTAGGAAATAACACTGACAGCCTCTACTCGTGTCCTAGCTCGTCTGAGAGCTAGATTTGCCTCAATTGCTTGTCTCTTGCCCTGAGCTCTACTCAAGTTAGCTTCAGCTATTTCAAGAGCTTGTTGAGCTTCTTGCGGATCAATGTCAGTACTCATCTCCGCATCATTTCCTAAAATGGTGATCTCATTATTACTTATTCTAGCAAAACCGCCCATCAAAGCCACCGTTAACCATTGGTCGTTGAGGCGTATTCTCAAAAGACCTATATCTACAGCTGTGGCAATGGGGGCGTGATTTGGTAATACGCCAATTTGTCCACTATTAGTAGATAAAATGATTTCTTTCACTTTGGAATCCAAAATAATTCGATTAGGAG